AGAAGATGATAATGGTAAGCAAGAAGATTGTTTACGAAGAAACACCAAGAAAAATTCATATTCTGATACATAAGAATTATATAAGAATCGAAATAGTCTTTTATTTTCTTTTTTAAAAAGAAAAATAGATTTCATTGAAGTAATAAAACTATTCCAATTTGAATAGTAGTTGAGAAAGAATCGCAATAAATGCAAAGACGGAACATCTTGGATACGGTATTGAAGGAGTTGCACCAAGATTTCCAAATGGATAGGATAGGGTATTTCTATATGTGAAAGATAATCCAAATGCAAAAATTTGTCTTCTAAAAAGGGAAATATTGAATGAATAGAGCGTAAATTCTGAAACTTTGGTATTTCTTTTTCTTTCGGACAAGATAATTCTTGTAGCGAGAATGGGATTTCTACAACGATCGAAAACCCCTCAGGTAGAATCTGAGAATAAAACGCAGAATAAAAACCAATTTTGTAATCCAACAATCGATCTTGGTTAGGGTGATTAACCGAGTTAATCCAAAAATTCTGCTGATACATTCGAGTAATTAAACGTTTCACAAGTAGTGAACTAAATTTCTTGTTATTACAACTAACAATTTCCACAGGTTCGGAATCATTTAATCCATAATCATGGGCAAATGCATAAATATACTCCTGAAAGAGAAGTGGGTAGACAAAGTATTGTTGACGAGATTTATGTTTTTCTGAATACCCTTCGAATTTTTCCATTTGTATTTCTACTTGAATCAGAGAGAAGAAGCATTTCTCGGTTTATCGAATGATGATACATAGTGCAATATGGTCAGAACAGGGTGTTGGATTTTTTAATCCAAACCCTGGAAAGAAAGGGAGTCTAATCCACAGATCTTTTTCCGCTCCTTTTCTACACAATTAGTTTATGTTTGTTCTAAATTACAAAAGAGAACAGAATAAATTTTTTATTTTTGCAGGCCAATCGCTCTTTTGACTTTGGAATGGAGCCCCTTTATCAATATACTTCTTCTTTTACACATTCAATCCATAATCAAGAATAATTAGGATTTCTAAAAAAAAAAGAAAAAAAAAAAGGGTCCACTCATAGGAAAACCCAACCTTTCCCCGCATCCGGCACTAATCTATTTTTAACGTCTAATTAGAGCGGGGAATTATTCCAATTAGGAAGTTAAGCTCGTTGCTTTTTATTTTACCAGAATTGGAGCTAGGCTCTATCCATTTATTCACTAGACCCAGAAAATCGTAATTTTTATTCGATTCAAAAAAATAAATTGATTTTATTACGACATGCTATTTTTTCCATTCATTACCCTTGAGGATCAGTCGTGGTCTTATAGACTCTACCAAGAGTCTGGACGAATTTGTTGCTCCATCCAAATGTGTAAAAGATCATAGTCGCACTTAAAAGCCGAGTACTCTACCATTGAGTTAGCAACCCAGATAAAAAAAGATCTTAGATACGATCGAAATCAAAAAATCAATGGAATTACACCGGGCGCTTCTGTCAAAACATTGAACTAGCAAGACATCAAAAGAAAGATTTTATCGACCATGAAAAACACTCAAATGGCAAAATGAACAGGTCTGGTTAAATTCCACTAAGGTTAGAGCGACTCCAATCACGATGGCAAAATGCTCCTTCTTTTAGCGATTTTTAGTTTAAAGAAAATAAAATATTGTATGAAAATACATGCAAGAGAGACACCCTTATCATTTGAGCGAAGTGTAGGCAGAAAAATCGAATATGGAGTGAGGATTAAAGAGACCCATCTATCTACAAATTCTATTTGTTCAATAGACCTTTGTCAATGGAAATAGAATGGTAAGAAAAAAAATTAGATAGAAAAAGTAAATAAAATAGGGGCTTATGTTGGATTGGCACGACATAAATCCAAATAGGACTAAGAAAGAGGTAAATTGTGTCTAAATAATTAGAGAACGAGGAATACTAGTGATCTTCTCCTACTTTTTGATTCCTTTAGTTCTTCAATTCACTCAAAATTCTTTCTTTTTCTTTAAATAATTCTGCCTTCCTTAAAATATCATAAACAGTTCTTGTCGGTTGAGCACCCTTTTCAAGGAAATACAGAATAGCTGGAACATTTAAACAAGTTTGATTCTTTATCGGATCATAAAAACCTACTTTTCGAAGATCTCTTCCTTCTCTTCGAGATCGAACATCAATTGCAACGATTCGATAGACAGCTTATTGGGATAGATGTAGATAAACAACGCCCCCCCCTAGAAACGTATAGGAGGTTTTCTCCTCATACGGCTCGAGAAAATGATTCGAATTTCTGTCTATAATAATAGAAATAAGACTATTACGTGCATTAATTTACTTACAGAAAAAACAAATTTCATTTATACTCATGACTCAAGTTGGCTAATTTTGACTGACAGACTTCAAAGGCTAAATCCTTCGAAAATTTTTGAGTCGTCTCTAAACTCTTCTCGTTGTCTCATTTCGAACGAATTGACTTTTATTCCTTATTCTTATCCAATTCTGTTGTTGAGACAATTGAAAATTGTGTTTACTTGTTCTGGAATCCTTTATCTTTGATTTGTGAAATCCTTGGGTTTAGACATTACTTCGGGAATTCCTATTCTTTTTTCTTTCAAAAGAGTAGCAACATACCCTTTTTTCTTATTTCCTTCGATAATCTCCCTCTTCTATAGAAATCAAAAAAGGAGGATTTATTCTGATATACTTTTAATTGAAAGAGTTTTCCCTATCTTCCAAAATGGGGCTTTCTTCTTATTTTAACCTCTCTATTTCTATATTAAGGATAGACTGACAAAGTTGGCCTAATTTATTAGTTTTCACTAACCCTAGATCCTTTCCCTTGATAAAAAATCAATTCTATCCTCTCGAGCTCCATTGTGTACTATTTACTTAAAAATAAACAACCCAGCGCAAATTTGGTTCGGGACGAATAGAACAGACTATGTCGAGCCAAGAGCATTTTAATTACTATAGAAAATGGTGGATAGCAAAATCCACAATCGATCATGTCCTTCAAGTCGCACGTTGCTTTCTACCACATCGTTTTAAACGAAGTTTTACCATAACAAACATTCCTCTTTTCATTGCAAAGTGGTATAGAGAATTAATCCAATATGGATGGAATCATGAATAGTCATTGGTTTAGTTTTGTGTATACTAATTCAAACTTGCTATCTATGGAGCAATATGGATAAAAGAAAGTTAAGTATTTATCGGGGAAGCCCCCACAAAGATCCGATTTATTTAAACCCATATTCTATCATATGAATGAAACATAGTTCGAAAAAGACGACTAAACAGGTTTGTTTAAGACTTATTTATTATGAAATTTCCATTCTCAACGGATAGCTCGAGATCATCAATTTTAAAGTGTAGAAGAGAAGGATCAACTCTTACCCAATAAATAAACTATCAACCTCCAAAAAAGTTTAATTAATTTAATTACTATATTAGAATTAGATTAGCAATATATTTTTTACGTAACAAAAAAAATTAACTATTAACTAAAAAAAGTTTTCCAATGAAAAGATTGAAAGTTTTTGGTAGTTATAGAATTCTCGTACTTCCATACTTTTTCGACTCGAATACAAAAAAAAAAGTAAGAAAAAAATATGACTAAGTAAATAGCGTAGGCATATCCTGAATGTGCCTGATAGACACAATATTTTCATAAAATAAAGATATTCAATTTGACTGGACTTAAGACTTGATTATGTTTTCTGAGAAAGAAAATGAATGCTTAGAAATGCATTTAATCTAAGAGTTCATAAGATATCATGATTCTCTTTAATAAACTTTTGTCTCATGTAGAGTATTATCCAAAACAATCTGGGACGGAAGGATTCGAACCTCCGAGTAACGGGACCAAAACCCGCTGCCTTACCACTTGGCCACGCCCCATTTCGGGTTTTATGCGACACTAATAAACAGTATTATGTTTATTTGTTATTCGTCAATCCCATTTTAATTACATAAAAAATGAGGGATATTCTCTTGCTAGTATTCTAGACATACAGATAATATAGAATCAAAAAAATGCATTGATCATTACATGGAATTCTATTAAGATATTATATGAAAGTCGAATTTATTCCACTCTCATTTGAGAGTGCAAATACAAGGAGGTATTTTGTGTTTGGGAAAGTCCGAAGAAAAAAGATTTAGAATCTGCCTTTTCCTTATTTCCCTTAGAAAAATAACTCAATCAAAATCCAATTATTTACTCTACAAGAATGAAATGCTTGTTATGCCTAATATACTTAGTTTAACCTGTATCTGTTTTAATTCTGTTCTTTATCCGACTACTAGTTTTTTCTTTGCCAAATTGCCCGAAGCTTATGCTATTTTCAACCCAATCGTGGATGTTATGCCTGTCATACCTCTATTCTTTTTTCTATTAGCCTTTGTTTGGCAAGCTGCTGTAAGTTTTCGATGAAATCTTTAGTACTCTGCCTGCTAAATTAAATTATGTATTAATTCCAAAAAATTCAAAAAATGGGTAAAAGCAGAGAACTTTTATATTTTTCTATTATGAACCTTCGATTCTAACAGGTAATCTATTCCTTAAAAAAAAATCTTGGAGATTATGTAATGCTTACTCTCAAACTTTTTGTTTATACAGTAGTGATATTCTTTGTTTCCCTCTTTATCTTTGGATTCTTATCCAATGACCCAGGACGGAATCCTGGGCGCGAGGAGTAAAAATTCCATTTTTTTTGAATTTTTTCTTACAAATTGGATTTGTTTCGTACATTTATCTATGAGAAAATCCGGGGGTCAGAATTCTTTCCAATTCGAAAGTCCCAAATGATCCGAGGGAGCGGAAAGAGAGGGATTCGAACCCTCGGTACAAAAAAATTGTACAACGGATTAGCAATCCGCCGCTTTAGTCCACTCAGCCATCTCTCCCCATTCCAAATCCAAAGGTTTCCGTGATATGATAGAGACAAGAAATAATGATTGCAAAAAACCTTTTTTTTTTTCTTTCAAAAGTATATAAAAATTATATTGCCAATTCCATTTTAGTTATATTCTTTTTTCTTAATGTTAATAAAAAAAGAAGAAAATTGTTGTTTTTTCTTTCTAAAAATTGATATTGGCCGAGAGAGAATGAGATAGATTTTATCTTTAGCGGGCATTTCTCTATAGGACTTGTTATAATAAAACAAGCAAGTTATATAAAAAAGAAAAAACGCTTTTTTTTGTCGATTATTTATCAAGAAAGCAAAAAAGGGTTCTTATCAAACCCAACATAAAATTGGAAAGAACCATAAAGTAAGTAGATCTGACTCCTTGAATGCTGCCTCTATCCGCTATTCTGATACATAAATTCGATGTAGATGAAATTGTATAAGCGAATTTTTTGTATTTCCTTAGACTTAGACCGCGCAAGACAAGAATTTTTTGTTATTTACGATTTCATATTCTTGTTACTAGATGGATTTCTATAGGAATAAGAAGAAATTGCAACTCCTTTCCGCTACACATAAAAATAGATTTCGAAAATCCATTTTTTTTTAAGAATCCTCTATTTTTGTTCTTCCACCCATGAAATAGAGAGGAAACGAGAATAGAGGGGTTACTTTTATTTTCATTTTTCCCTTAAAAGATAGGCTTTTAAAGTAGGGGTCATGGAATAATGCTGAATTGAAATGTTGATTTCTATAGTATAAGAAAAACAAACCGAATCAAATTCATGGATTTACCACGACCTCGGTTGTGACTCCATAGATAAAAATAAAAAATTTCTATCTTCGAGACCATTGAAAAAGGGCATTGAACGAGAAACAAATCGTCCACAGATAAGAAAACTATCATATGCCTTGGAAGTGACAGGAGGTGCTCGGAAATGGTTGAAGTAATTGAATAGGAGGATCACTATGACTATAGCCCTTGGTAGAGTTCCTAAAGAAGAAAATGATCTATTTGATACTATGGATGACTGGTTACGAAGGGACCGATTCGTTTTTGTAGGATGGTCCGGCCTATTGCTCTTTCCTTGTGCTTATTTCGCTTTAGGGGGTTGGTTTACAGGGACAACTTTTGTAACTTCTTGGTATACCCATGGATTGGCTAGTTCCTATTTGGAAGGTTGTAATTTCTTAACCGCAGCAGTTTCTACCCCTGCCAATAGTTTAGCACACTCTTTGCTGCTACTATGGGGGCCGGAAGCACAAGGAGATTTTACTCGTTGGTGTCAATTAGGCGGTCTATGGACTTTTGTAGCTCTCCACGGGGCTTTTGCACTAATAGGTTTCATGTTACGCCAATTTGAACTTGCTCGGTCTGTTCAATTGCGGCCTTATAATGCAATCTCATTCTCTGGCCCAATCGCTGTTTTTGTTTCTGTATTCCTTATTTATCCACTGGGGCAATCCGGTTGGTTCTTTGCGCCGAGTTTTGGGGTAGCAGCGATATTTCGATTCATCCTTTTCTTCCAAGGATTTCATAATTGGACGTTGAACCCATTTCATATGATGGGAGTTGCCGGAGTATTAGGTGCGGCTCTGCTATGCGCTATTCATGGAGCGACTGTAGAAAACACTCTATTTGAGGACGGTGATGGTGCAAATACCTTCCGCGCTTTTAATCCAACTCAAGCTGAAGAAACTTATTCAATGGTTACTGCTAACCGCTTTTGGTCCCAAATCTTTGGTGTTGCTTTTTCCAATAAACGTTGGTTACATTTCTTTATGCTATTTGTACCCGTCACCGGTTTATGGATGAGTGCTATTGGCGTAGTTGGCCTGGCTCTGAACTTACGTGCCTATGACTTTGTTTCCCAGGAAATCCGTGCAGCGGAAGATCCTGAATTTGAGACTTTCTACACCAAAAATATTCTTTTAAACGAGGGTATTCGTGCTTGGATGGCAGCTCAGGATCAGCCTCATGAAAATCTTATATTCCCTGAGGAGGTTCTACCACGTGGAAACGCTCTTTAATGGAACTTTCGTTTTAGCTGGTCGTGACCAAGAAACCACAGGCTTTGCTTGGTGGGCTGGGAATGCCAGACTTATCAATTTGTCCGGTAAGCTACTTGGAGCTCACGTAGCCCATGCCGGATTAATAGTATTCTGGGCCGGAGCAATGAACCTATTTGAAGTGGCTCATTTCGTACCAGAAAAGCCCATGTATGAACAAGGGTTAATTTTACTTCCACACTTAGCTACTCTAGGTTGGGGAGTAGGGCCAGGGGGAGAAGTTCTCGATACTTTTCCGTACTTTGTATCTGGAGTACTTCACCTAATTTCCTCCGCAGTCTTAGGTTTCGGTGGCATTTATCACGCGCTTCTGGGACCCGAGACTCTTGAAGAATCTTTTCCATTTTTTGGTTATGTATGGAAAGATAGAAATAAAATGACTACAATTTTGGGTATTCACCTAATTTTGTTAGGTCTAGGTGCTTTTCTTCTAGTACTCAAGGCTCTTTATTTTGGCGGTGTATATGATACCTGGGCCCCTGGGGGGGGAGATGTAAGAAAAATTACCAATTTGACCCTTAGCCCCAGTGTTATATTTGGTTATTTACTAAAATCTCCTTTTGGGGGAGAAGGGTGGATTGTTAGTGTGGATGATTTAGAAGATATAATTGGTGGGCATGTATGGTTGGGCTTCATTTGTGTATTTGGCGGAATTTGGCATATCTTAACCAAACCCTTCGCATGGGCTCGCCGTGCATTTGTATGGTCTGGAGAAGCTTACTTGTCTTATAGTTTAGCTGCTTTATCTCTCTTTGGTTTTATCGCTTGTTGTTTTGTATGGTTCAATAATACGGCTTATCCGAGTGAGTTTTATGGACCCACCGGGCCAGAAGCTTCTCAAGCTCAAGCATTTACTTTTCTAGTTAGAGACCAGCGTCTTGGAGCTAATGTCGGATCCGCTCAAGGACCCACAGGTTTAGGTAAATATCTAATGCGTTCCCCAACTGGGGAGGTTATCTTTGGAGGGGAAACTATGCGTTTTTGGGACCTTCGCGCTCCATGGTTAGAACCTCTAAGGGGCCCCAACGGTTTGGACTTGAGTAGGTTGAAAAAAGACATACAACCTTGGCAAGAACGACGTTCAGCAGAATATATGACCCACGCTCCTTTAGGCTCTTTAAATTCTGTGGGTGGCGTAGCTACCGAGATCAATGCAGTTAATTATGTCTCTCCTAGAAGTTGGTTATCGACTTCTCATTTTGTTCTAGGATTCTTCTTTTTTGTGGGCCATTTGTGGCATGCAGGAAGAGCCCGAGCTGCTGCTGCAGGTTTTGAAAAGGGGATCGATCGTGATTTGGAACCTGTTCTTTACATGAACCCTCTTAACTAAGATTTTTTTATTTATACCTGTTCTAATGTTTTCTTTTTTTTCTGTTCTGGCTCGGTTATTCCATCTAGCCGAGCCATTCGTTCCTTTTTATGAAAGAAAGATAAGAGACAGAATAAAGAAAAAAAATTAAAGAAACAAACATATTCAATAAGCAAAAGGAGAGAGAGGGATTCGAACCCTCGATAGTTCCTAGAACTATACCGGTTTTCAAGACCGGAGCTATCAACCACTCAGCCATCTCTCCACAGCCTAATCCCTATTTTACTCCTACAAATAGAACATAGCCATATAAAAAGATCTACTAACCTCTAGAAAGATCTCAGATGCAAGTCCCTTTTCGACATATCTCTGTATACTGTATACACGGATACATGATCCGCTATACTCGCTTGTGAAATTTGTGAAATAAAGACTAAATCCCCTCTCCTCACCCCCATATCCAAATAAAAAAAGCGGTAAGTAAAAATAAGTTTTAATTAAAGAGAAGAATCAATGGATTCATGATTAAACCCCTCCTACTTCTTGTATTTTTTTACAATTTTGATTAAGCGAGGGATCAAATATGTAGTCAACTTTATTTGATGGTAGTTTGGAGGATTAGAAATATGACTATTGCTTTCCAATTAGCTGTTTTTGCATTAATTGCGACTTCCTCAGTCTTAGTAATTAGTGTACCCCTTGTATTTGCTTCTCCTGATGGTTGGTCAAATAATAAAAACGTTGTATTTTCCGGTACATCATTATGGATTGGACTAGTCTTTCTCGTAGCTATTCTGAATTCTCTCATTTCTTAAATTTGGTTAGTATTTAGTAGCCAGGTACAAAATAAAGAAAAAGGGCATTTCTTCGAAAACATTCGAATAGTGAGACGCATTAAAATTAAAACGCAATTTGCGTTCCGAATTGCTACCTCTTCTCTTTCAGTATTATGAAATTCCATTCCCATTAGAATATTCATTTTAGAATATTCATTGACAGACAATAAAAAAAGGAAAACTCTAATATAATAGAAAATGAAATGAAACGGTCGACCCAGACATAGACGGTCGACCCAAGCGGATATACGCTATAAAATATATAGCGTAGCGAGCGTAGTTCAATGGTAAAACATCTCCTTGCCAAGGAGAAGATACGGGTTCGATTCCCGCCGCTCGCCCCCTTAATTTAGTAAAGTACTACGATAAAAAGTTTAGTCTAGTTGACTGTTTAACTACTTATATTCAATTAAGTATTTAAGTAGGTGTTAGTCTAGCCCTTACTATCTTATCCTTCCTTTGCATCCCACTCAAAAAAGGGGGACGCTACGGAGCCGGAAGGAAAAAGTATACTGTGCCTTTCTTTCATTTCATTTTTCTTTTACGCAGAGTCGGGAGGAGCCTTGCGCGTTCTGGGGGCAAGTGCCTTCGCAAACTGCTCAATTTTTCCCTCTAGGGCCGGGAACTAATGAATAAAAAAAAGTTGGATACCACCCAACCCTCTACCATATCTAGAGAAATAGAAGAGTCCTTTTATACAGACTGCTAAGTGCGGAGACGGGAATCGAACCCGTGACCTCAAGGTTATGAGCCTCGTGAGCTACCAAACTGCTCTACTCCGCTCGAGAGTACCAAAAACTGGTTGACAAAGAAGGTTGAATACAGGCCTTTACCATGTCTAGACAAAAAGAATACTCCTTTTATTTTTATAGAGATAGAGAATGGAGCGGGTAGCGGGAATCGAACCCGCATCGTTAGCTTGGAAGGCTAGGGGTTATAGTCGACGCTGGTTTATTATTTTTAACGTCTCTAATTCAAAACCGAACATGAAATTTTGATTTCATTCGGCTCCTTTATGGATATTCTCACCACTTAACATCTATGTCAGCTTTTCTATTTGAATGGAACCAAAGCTCTCTGCTTTCTAGATGATCCTTATAGAGTAGGAAATAGAACTTCGATCTAAATCCATCTAATCTACTTACTTCGTTCCCTAATTTCATTCAAGAGATCCTCGAGGAAAAGAATTTGGTTTCCACCGAGCTGAAACAATATGCTGATGGTTCTAGTAAACCAAAACTATCGTTTTTTAGCTATTTGGCTTCCTTATTCCTTTTTTAACAAAAGAAGATTTAGTTACGATTGGAAATAAACTTTTTAGTATCTTCATCCATAGATCCTTTACTCATATTTTAAAAATGGGAATAATTACTCCAATGCAAAATTATGCTTCGCGACTCTGTACTCCTAATCTAATTTCTATTTTGGATGCAATTTCAATTAGTCTTTGGATACAAATCGCGAGAATTTATATTCTTCCTCAATATGCTATTGAGAGGAAAAGGATTAAATCCTTTATAAGAACTAAAGTTTTCATCGGAATATAAAAAACTTAAAGATGTCTTTAAGTATCTCATTTCAAATTCCGTTATTAATAGAACGAATCACACTTTTACCACTAAACTATACCCGCTACATGTAGATTATGATATAAATAGTACCCTTTGTCAAGGATATCCATTGGATGGAGAAGGAGGCTAATTCCCCCTTATTGAATCAGATGGAGAAGGTTCATGACACTGAGCGATTGGTACTTCTAGGCGATAAGACTGTCCCTATAAATTCCTTTTTTCCTTTTCTTTTTTGTTCAATTCTAAACAAAAAAATTATGGAAGATGTTTCCTTCCCCCACTTATCATTAAGTACGAGTCGTAGAGAAAGAGTGAGATGCTTTTTAAAAATTCATCATAGACTTTCCTTCCCTATGGCTTGATAGAAGTAAGAAACAAAGAGTCATCAGTTAAAGAAAAAACGGACAGGACCGACAGATTTACCTGATGTAAAGAAGATCCTAAAAGTCTCTGCTTAGTCGATTCTCTCCATTTACCACTTTCCTCTCTCTCTCCTTTTTTCCACTCACTCAATTCTATTTTATTAGATTCTTGTTTAAAAGAATCAAAATAGAACTAAGAACGCATAAAAAAAAACAGAGAGTATCAAGACCATTACCAAATGTTCCTTCCACGAATCATATTGGGTAATTTAATTCTTAGGGTTCCAGAATCCGCCTATTTTACTAGTCTTCGGAAACAGAAAACCCTGAACCAGGAAGAGTTAAGTTATGTAGGGTATGGTTTTTTTTATTGTGTCCACTCTTTCTTCACGTATTTTATTATATAAAAAAACCTCTACTTTAGTTTTGTGCAAGTTATAAGAGAGAATATGAAATATTTTCTTATTTCTTATTTTTATCAATATTTTGAGCTCGCAAGATTTTGAACCTCGCCATGACTAAACTTCTATATATCAATATATACATATATAATCTCTACATAATATCTCTATCTATACATATAATATGTACATTATGCAGTAGACCCATAACGGGAAATCAAAGTGTCAAATTTTTGAATTAAATAAAAAGCCCTTTTAACTCAGTGGTAGAGTAATGCCATGGTAAGGCATAAGTCATCGGTTCAAATCCGATAAAGGGCTTTTAAAATTAGTGGTAGAGTAATGCCGTGCTAAGACGTAAGTCATCGGTTCGAATCTGATGGAATACTTTTCTACTAAAATTCATTCACTTTTTTCTTTTTTTTTGAAACTTTCTCTATTTTTTATAGAATTTTATGACTTAGTGTGGGATGCATGCATTTTTGTTCTGAACACTAAATAAAGCACCAAATGTAAATTGCAAAAAAGAAATGAAATTGGACTCTTTTTCATCTTAGATCAATCAAATAACTACCTGTACTGAACTAATATGGATATAGAATTCCTATTTAGTAATCCATTCTTATTCTATACCCTTTAAATGAATTTCCCTAATAAAGTAGGGGATGATCCATGAATTAATCTAATCAGCAACTAAAAAAACTCCTAGATGAAAACATAACAGAAAATTAGGAAAAACTCTTTACTTTGGATCTAGTTATACTTTTCGAGTATATTGACAATTCCAAAAAACTGCTCATAATATGATTATAGTATAATCACGAGCGGTTGTATATGGCCTTATCGTCTAGTGATGCCCCTATCGTCTAGTGGTTCAGGACATCTCTCTTTCAAGGAGGCAGCGGGGATTCGACTTCCCCTGGGGGTAGGGAGTATTTTGAAAGGAAGTTAATCATAGATTATCAAAAACCCTAGAATAAATTCTTCCTGGGTCGATGCCCGAGCGGTTAATGGGGACGGACTGTAAATTCGTTGACAATATGTCTACGCTGGTTCAAATCCAGCTCGGCCCAAAAATCTAGGACTTCGTGAATATGAACTAAATCCTTTTGTTTTTCTTCCATAAAATAAAATGTCTGATCTGATCTATACAAATAAAAGATAAAGAAAAAAGGGAGAAATTTTATTTCTAACCCATATCTCTCTCATTCCTTTCTTACAAACAAAAGAGTTTTTCTTATTGAAGGGTGGATTATTATCCATTTTTAGTGATAAAAAAGTACGACATACTAGGTATATCGCTCTCACTATACCCGCATATAATATGTAGGTATGTAGCATATGATTCGTCTATTTCTTAGAGTAGTGAGACGAAGCGAATCTTCTTATGGTTCTATTTAAGAATAGGTATGCCATACATCCCGCGGGGATTGTAGTTCAATTGGTCAGAGCACCGCCCTGTCAAGGCGGAAGCTGCGGGTTCGAGCCCCGTCAGTCCCGAACTAGGGTTTAATGAATGGATAAATTCATATTTCCTTTTTCCATGAAAAAAGGGGGAGGGAGCAAGATCAAATACCCATAGCCATAAGGCACCCTTACTTCGCTTTTTTATTTTGCATCTCTCATTAAAGAGGGAGGGGAAGCGTATAGGAATTTTTTTTTCACTACTCCCGATCGATAAAGAAAGACACACATATGATTATGATATAGAATACCGGTATTTTACCGGAATCCATACATAAATAGTATTCCCTTTTTATTTAAGATCTCTTTTCCCCATGTCAGTTCTACTGCTTATTTGGATGTCCATGTGACCCATAGAAAGTGGGTCATATAATACATACATACATAATTGTATGTATAACTATAATAAAAAGGAAAGGAAATTGGATAAGATTAAGATAAGAAAGATCATGGGTTAGAGGTATAGAAAAGAAAAAGGAGAAAAGGATTAAAAAAAGAAAAGAGGGAATTCCTAATTCAATCAAAAAAAACCATTTTATTTTGGTCTTAATATGGATAAAGGGTTTTCCTATGTTATAGTATTCCCCTCTCAACTATGAATTGATTTGATAGATCCGATATTCATAATATTGAATTGATTCAGTATTATCAGACTGCAAGCTCTACCCTTGAATTTATAGGATACCCCTTTTTCCTCCCCATGGGATTATATCCCGAGTTATTGTGAAAATAAAAAATAAAGAGGTTATGGAAGTCAATATTCTCGCATTTATTGCTACTGCACTGTTCATTCTAATTCCTACTGCTTTTTTACTTATTATTTATGTAAAAACAGTCAGCCAAAATGATTAATTGGAATTCCAATTAATCATTGAAGAAATGCAAAAGGGATTAAATAAAAAAAATCCAAGTCTTAAATGAAAGGATCTGGTTGGAATCTTAAAGTGTGGTAGAAAGAACTACATATAGTTTTTTGTACCACACTTTAGAGTCTTTCTATTATATTATCGGAGTGAAACAAAACTAAAAAAAAAGATTAAAGAATAACGTTTGACAAAATGATTAATGCAAAACGATCAATTAAAGAAAAGAGTTGATACAACAATTTGATTATCCAATCAATTAGTAGTATCCCTAGAGTCCACTCCTCCCCCATACTACTAGTGAAAGAGAGAATGTAAAGACTACCATTAAAGCAGCCCAAGCGAGACTTACTATATCCATCTAAATTATGTCTCCTATTTCTATGAAGGAATTATTCTACTATTGATCAATAATCATAGTGGAATCAAGGGTACAGAGTCAAAAAGGGATTCTACGCTAAAGCTATGGATCAATCAGTTCAAGGAATTTACTCCTAACAAATTCTTATTCTTATAGGAATTCCAGTAGAATTAGAGAGCATTAAGTATAAATATGATACATAGCATAGCCCTTTTACTTAAAAAAGAGTACGGGAATGATGTCCTAAATACTGAATAGAAGAAGCGGGAATAGGAAGATTTTTTATTCCTTTTGTTACTCTATTTTTTTTATAAGCAAAGGACACCCGAGTATACCATAAAATTATGGACAAATAAATATTTTTTGGATACCCACCTTACCTATATTTATTTTTGACCTAAACCCTACAGCCCTGCTTTCTATCATTCTATGAAAGAATGAAGAGACTTTATCCCCAACACAACTCCTAAATTAACTTAGGATCGGCCTATTTAATCTGATTCTGGCTAGAATTAAGTAGTCCTTACTTTAAAGTGTATGTAGATAAAATAAGATGTACGATAATGTATGATAATTAGGAAGTCTTGATATTCCTTCGTGGAGCCCCTTCTTCAATCTTAAATTGAAAAAAAAAAAGGAATGCCCCTTATTTGGATACCAAGATTTCTGACATCTTATCCTCGTAGTTTTAAATTCTCAAATCAAATCAATATCCCTTCCCTATTGGTAACCCTTTTTTTTGGCCACTACCGCCAAAGCAAACCCTAGTTTGAGGATAGAACTATGCTATGGTCTGGTATGAATTGTAAAAACACAGTATCGGCAGGCCTAGTTATTCTCTTGCCCAAACTTATGCGGAGTACTAATTTCTCGAGTTCGATCAGTACTAGAAACCTAAGTATTTTATTGATCAGGCGGCACCCAGATTTGAACTGGGGATAAAGGATTTGCAGTCCCCTGCCTTACCGCTTGGCCATGCCGCCAAAAAATCCGAGCGAAAATGAGAAAAGAGCAAGTATTCATGCACGTTTTCTTACAAAAACCCCCTTTTTTTATTTGGAATATAATTCCCCTTACTTTTTTCCAATCTTTTTCAAAAAATGTATTCCTGCTTTTTTTGATCCTCTTTCTATTATTCTCTTCGATAGATTCTATCTTAAAACGGATACTGCTAATACAATAAAACTTTCTGTTTCTTTCTATTAAGATGGAAAAGGAGAATAAAGTGGATTTCTAGTCACAGGCTGCAAAATTCAGAACGAATTGGAACCGTTAAGTAGTGAACGACTCTTAAATAGGTATTCTCTCCCCCCTTCCTTTTAATGGCATAATAAAATATTATGGCTTTATGCCTAATCTGTGTATAGGTAAACTGCAGGTCCGAACAGCATTATTATCCAAAGATCCCCCTTATGTACATATGTCTATGGGAAATCGTGCTTTAATTTTTCAAAGCATTAAATATCTTGAATAAAAAAGGGACTTACTTTATTTTGAATTTCACAAAGAAATCCTAAATTTTCTAGCAATTCTACTACTCCGAAATAAAAAAGAACCCTCAAATTATTTTTTGAGATTAAAGTAAGCGCGCTATTCTAAATCGAAGTAAAGTCAAACTTTCTAGTGTATTTATTATATTATGGCTTTATTACATTAATAATAGAAAGGAGATAAAATGAGAAATCTTTGCCATCCAATCTGATTAGAATATCATGAAAGTATAAGTAGCAGAATTTTTTTCTAGGAATGTTTTATCAATTCATTTTCATTCCATCTGTACCCCTCCCCTGGAAAACTCGAACTTTCGTCAAAATAGTCTCTATTCATATGTATGAAATACATATATGAAATACGTATGTGGAGTTCCCTAGAATTTCATGTGATTCAGTAAACAGAATATAGATTCCATGATTGCTAGATCAATCCATAGGGATTGATGAAGAGTGAGCTGATAATGGAATTTTTCTTTGATAAACAGGAAACTTAAGATTAAGATGCTCCGGAATGTAAACGAGGGAATGTCCACAATACCCGGATTTAGTCAGATCCAATTCGAGGGATTTTGTAGGTTCATTAATCAAGCCTTGGCAGAAGAACTTGACAAGTTTCCAACAATTAAAGACCCAGATCACGAAATTGCATTTCAATTATTTGCGAAAGGATATCAATTGCTAGAACCCTCGATAAAAGAAAGGGATGCTGTGTATGAATCACTCACTTATTCTTCCGAATTATATGTATCCGCGAGATTAATTTTTGGTTTCGATGTGCAAAAGCAAACCATTTCTATTGGAAACATTCCTATAATGAATTCCTTAGGAACCTTTATTATAAATGGAATATACCGAATTGTGATCAATCAAATATTGCTAAGTCCTGGTATTTACTACCGTTCGGAATTAGACCATAAGGGAATTTCTATCTACACCGGGACTATAATATCAGATTGGGGAGGAAGATCGGAATTAGCAATTGATAAAAAAGAAAGGATATGGGCTCGCGTGAGTAGAAAACAAAAGATATCTATTCTAGTTCTATCATCAGCTATGGGTTTGAATCTAAGAGAAATTCTAGATAATGTTTCCTACCCTGAAATTTTTTTGTCTTTCCCGAATGCTAAGGAGAAGAAGAGGATTGAGTCAAAAGAAAAAGCGATTTTGGAGTTTTATCAACAATTTGCTTGTGTAGGTGGGGACCTGGTATTTTCGGAGTCCTTATGTGAGGAATTACAAAAGAAATTTTTTCAACAAAAATGTGAATTAGGAAGGATTGGTCGACGAAATATGAATCGGAGACTTAATCTTGATATACCTCAGAACAATACATTTTTGTTACCACGAGATGTATTGGCCGCTACGGATCATTTGATTGGAATGAAATTTGGAACGGGTATACTTGACGATGACGATATGAATCACTTGAAAAATAAACGTATTCGTTCGGTTGCGGATCTGTTACAAGATCAATTCGGACTGGCTCTTGGTCGTTTACAACATGCAGTTCAAAAAACTATTCGTAGAGTATTCATACGTCAATCGAAACCGACTCCCCAAACTTTGGTAACTCCAACTTCAACTTCGATTTTATTAATAACTACTTATGAGAGCTTTTTTGGTACATATCCGTTATCTCAAGTTTTTGATCAAACGAATCCATTGACACAAACTGTTCATGGGCGAAAAGTGAGTTGTTTAGGTCCTGGAGGGTTGACCGGGAGAACTGCAAGTTTTCGGAGCCGAGATATTCATCCGAGTCACTATGGGCGTATTTGTCCAATTGACACGTCCGAAGGAATCAATGTTGGACTTACTGGATCCTTAGCAATTCATGCGAGAATTGATCACTTATGGGGATCCATAGAGAGTCCGTTTTATGAAATATCTGCTGAGAAAGCAAAAAAAAAAAAAGCGAGACAGGTGGTTTATCTATCACCAAATAGAGATGAATATTATATGATAGCAGCAGGAAATTCTTTGTCCTTGAATCAAGGTATTCAGGAAGAGCAGGTTGTTCCAGCTAGATACCGTCAAGAATTCCTGACTATTGCATGGGAACAGATTCATGTTAGAAGTATTTTTCCTTTCCAATATTTTTCTATTGGAGGTTCTCTCATTCCTTTTATTGAGCACAATGATGCGAATCGGGCTTTAATGAGTTCTAATATGCAGCGCCAAGCAGTTCCCCTTTCTCGGTCGGAGAAGTGCATTGTTGGAACTGGATTGGAACGCCAAACAGCTCTAGATTCGAGGGTTTCCATTATAGCCGAACGCGAGGGAAAGATCGTTTCTACTGATAGTCATAAGATCCTTTTATCAAGTAGTGGGAAGACTATAAGTATTCCTTTAGTTAACCACCGTCGCTCTAACAAAAATACTTGTATGCACCAAAAACCCCGGGTTCCGCAGGGTAAATCCATTAAAAAAGGACAAATTTTAGCAGAGGGAGCTGCTACAGTTGGGGGGGAACTTGCTTTAGGAAAAAACGTATTAGTAGCTTATATGCCATGGGAAGGTTACAATTTTGAAGACGCAGTACTAATTAGCGAACGTTTGGTATATGAGGATATTTATACCTCTTTTCACATCCGGAAATATGAAATTCAGACGGATATGACAAGCCAAGGCTCTGCTGAAAAAATCACTAAAGAAATACCACATCTAGAAGAACATTTACTCCGCAATTTGGACAGAAATGGAGTTGTTAGGTTGGGATCCTGGGTAGAAACAGGTGATATTTTAGTAGGTAAATTAACGCCTCAGATAGCGAGTGAATCGTCGTATATCGCGGAAGCTGGATTATTACGGGCCATATTTGGCCTTGAGGTATCCACTTCAAAAGAAACTTCTCTCAAATTACCTATAGGTGGAAGAGGGCGCGTTATCGACGTGAAATGGATCCAGAGGGACCCCCTCGACATAACGGTTCGTGTATATATTTTACAGAAACGTGAAATCAAAGTTGGGGATAAAGTAGCCGGAAGACATGGGAATAAGGGGATCATTTCCAAAATTTTGCCTAGGCAAGATATGCCCTATTTGCAAGATGGAACACCTGTTGATATGGTCTTCAATCCCTTAGGAGTACCCTCCCGAATGAATGTGGGACAAATATTTGAAAGCTCGCTCGGATTAGCGGGGGATCTGCTAAAGAAACATTATAGAATAGCACCCTTTGATGAGAGATATGAGCAAGAGGCTTCAAGAAAACTTGTGTTTTCAGAATTATATGAAGCTAGTAAAGAAACAAAAAATCCATGGGTATTTGAACCCGAGTACCCGGGAAAAAGCAGAATATTTGATGGAAGAACAGGAGACCCCTTCGAACAACCTGTTCTAATAGGGAAGTCCTATATCTTAAAATTAATTCATCAAGTTGATGAGAAAATTCATGGGCGTTCTACTGGGCCCTACTCACTTGTTACACAACAACCCGTTAGAGGAAGAGCCAAGCAAGGGGGACAACGAGTAGGAGAAATGGAAGTTTGGGCTTTAGAAGGATTTGGTGTTGCTCATATTTTACAAGAGATACTTACTTATAAATCTGACCATCTTATAGCTCGCCAAGAAATACTTAATGCTACGATCTGGGGAAAACGAATACCTAATCACGAGGATCCTCCAGAATCTTTTCGAGTGCTCGTTCGAGAACTACGATCTTTGGCTCTAGAACTGAATCATTTCCTTGTATCTGAGAAGAACTTCCAGGTTAATAGGGAGGAAGTTTGATTTGATCGGAATAAATATAAATTCTTTTCTTATTTCTATTTTATGATTGACCAATATAAACATCAACAACTTCAAATTGGACTCGTTTCCCCTCAACAAATAAAGGCTTGGGCTAACAAAAACCTACCTAATGGAGAAGTCGTTGGCGAAGTCACAAGGCCCTCTACTTTTCATTATAAAACCGATAAACCAGAAAAAGATGGATTGTTTTGCGAAAGAATCTTTGGACCCATAAAAAGCGGAATTTGCGCTTGTGGCAATTCTCGAGCGAGCGGAGCTGAAAACGAAGACGAGAGATTTTGCCAAAAATGCGGGGTAGAATTTGTGGATTCTAGGATACGAAGATATCAAATGGGATACATCAAACTCGCATGTCCCGTGACTCATGTGTGGTATTTGAAAGGTCTTCCTAGTTATATCGCGAATCTTTTAGATAAACCTCTTAAGAAGTTGGAGGGCCTAGTATACGGCGATTTCTCTTTTGCTAGGCCAAGCACTAAAAAACCTACTTTTTTACGATTACGAGGTTTATTCGAAGAGGAAATTTCATCCTGTAACCACAGCATTTCTCCCTTTTTTTCTACCCCAGGCTTTGCAACATTTCGAAATCGGGAAATTGCGACAGGAGCAGGTGCTATTAGAGAACAATTAGCAGATTTGGATTTGCGAATTATTATAGAGAATTCCTTGGTCGAATGGAAGGAATTAGAAGACGAGGGGTATAGTGGAGATGAATGGGAAGATAGAAAAAGACGAATAAGAAAAGTTTTTTTGATTAGACGCATGCAATTGGCGAAACATTTTATTCAAACAAATGTGGAACCAGAATGGATGGTTTTGTGCTTATTACCGGTTCTTCCTCCCGAATTGAGACCCATTGTTTATAGGTCTGGAGATAAAGTAGTGACTTCGGACATTAATGAACTTTATAAGAGAGTTATCCGTCGGAACAACAACCTTGCCTATCTATTAAAAAGAAGTGAATTAGCGCCTGCAGATTTAGTAATGTGCCAGGAAAAATTGGTACAAGAAGCCGTGGATACACTTCTTGATAGTGGGTCCCGCGGGCAACCGATAAGGGATGGTCACAATAAAGTATACAAATCACTTTCAGATGTAATTGAAGGTAAAGAGGGAAGGTTTCGCGAGACTCTGCTTGGGAAACGGGTCGATTACTCGGGGCGTTCTGTCATTGTTGTGGGTCCTTCGCTTTCATTACATCAATGTGGATTACCTCTAGAGATAGCAATAAAGCTTTTTCAGCTATTTGTAATTCGCGATTTAATCACGAAACGCGCTACTTCTAATGTCAGGATTGCTAAAAGGAAAATTTGGGAAAAGGAACCCATTGTATGGGAAATACTTCAAGAAGTTATGCGGGGACATCCTGTACTGTTAAATAGAGCACCTACCCTGCATAGATTAGGCATACAGGCCTTTCAACCTACTTTAATAGAGGGGCGTACTATTTCTTTACACCCATTAGTGTGTAAGGGTTTCAATGCGGACTTTGATGGGGATCAAATGGCTGTTCATCTACCTTTATCCTTGGAAGCTCAGGCGGAAGCCCGTTTACTTATGTTTTCTCATATGAATCTCTTATCTCCCGCTATTGGAGATCCTATTTGCGTACCAACCCAAGACATGCTTATCGGGCTTTATGTATTAACGATTGGAAACCGCCGAGGTATTTGTGCAAATAGATATAATAGTTGCGAAAACTATCCAAATCAAAAAGTAAATTACAATAATAATAATTCTAAGTATACGAAAGATAAAGAACCCCACTTTTCTAGTTCTTATGATGCACTGGGAGCTTATAGACAGAAACTAATCAGTTTAGACAGTCCCTTGTGGCTACGATGGAAACTGGATCAACGCGTCATTGGGTCAAGAGAAGTTCCAATTGAAGTTCAATATGAATCTTCGGGGACTTATCATGAGATTTATGCCCACTATCTAATAGTGGGAAATAGAAAAAAAGAAATTCGTTCTATATACATTCGAACCACTCTTGGTCATATTTCTTTTTATAGAGAAATAGAGGAAGCCATACAAGGATTTAGTCAGGCCTATTCATACATTATCTAAACAAGGAAGTTAGATTCGGCGATGCCCCTCCCCTTTTGGGGGGCATTCCGATTTCCATAGTATCATCATTTTTGCCACGCGAATCCAGATTGAAATTAAGGAAATGAAGTTAATTAAATTTTCGAATCACTGACTCAGGCCCATTGTCGAATCCTACTCAGCAATTGTCGAATCCTACTCAGCCGAAAAGGGGGTACTTATGTATGGCGGAACGGGCCAATCTGGTCTTTCATAATAAAGAGATAGACGGAACTGGTATGAAACGACTTATTAGCAGATTAATAGATCATTTCGGAATGGGATATACATCCCATATACTGGATCAACTAAAGACTCTGGGCTTCCATCAAGCCACTACTACATCGATTTCGTTAGGAATCGAGGATCTTTTAACAATACCCTCTAAGGGATGGTTAGTCCAAGACGCAGAGCAACAAAGTTTTCTTTTGGAGAAACACTATTATTATGGGGCTATACACGCGGTAGAAAAATTACGCCAATCCGTTGAGATATGGTATGCGACAAGTGAATATTTGAAACAAGAAATGAATTCGAATTTTCGGATAACGGATCCTTCTAATCCAGTCTATCTAATGTCTTTTTCAGGAGCCAGAGGAAATGCATCTCAGGTACACCAATTAGTAGGTATGAGAGGATTAATGGCAGACCCTCAAGGACAAATGATTGATTTACCTATTCAAAGCAATTTACGCGAGGGGCTTTCTTTGACAGAATATATAATTTCCTGCTATGGAGCCCGCAAAGGGGTTGTAGATACTGCTGTACGAACAGCAGATGCTGGATATCTTACACGTCGACTTGTTGAAGTAGTTCAACATATTCTTGTGCGTAGAAGAGATTGTGGTACTATCCGAGGTATTTCTGTGAGTCCTCAAAATGGGATGACGGAAAAACTTTTTGCCCAAACACTAATTGGTCGTGTATTAGCAGACGATATATATATCGGTTCACGATGCATTGCCGCTCGAAATCAAGATATCGGAATTGGATTAGTGAATCGATTCATAACTGCCTTTCGAGCACAACCATTTCGAGCACAACCAATATATATTAGAACCCCCTTTACCTGCCGAAGCACTTCTTGGATCTGTCAATTATGTTATGGCCGGAGTCCTACTCATAGTGATCTCGTAGAATTGGGAGAAGCCGTAGGTATTATTGCGGGTCAATCAATTGGGGAGCCCGGGACTCAACTAACATTAAGAACTTTTCATACTGGCGGAGTATTCACAGGGGGTACTGCCGACCTTGTACGATCCCCTTCGAATGGAAAAATCCAATTCACTGAAAATTTGGTTCACCCCACACGTACCCGCCATGGACAGCCTGCTTTTCTATGTTATATAGACTTGCATGTAACTATTCAGAGTCAGGATATTCTATATAGTGTGAGTATTCCCTCAAAAAGCTTGATTCTAGTGCAAAATGATCAATATGTAAAATCCGAACAAGTAATTGCGGAGATTCGTGCCGGAACGTCCACTTTACATTTTAAAGAAAGGGTACAAAAGCATATTTATTCCGAATCAGACGGCGAAATGCACTGGAGTACTGATGTTTACCATGCGCCCGAATATCAATATGGTAATCTTCGTCGATTACCAAAAACAAGCCATTTATGGATATTGTCAGTAAGTATATGCAGATCCAGTATAGCGTCTTTTTCACTCCACAAGGATCAAGATCAAATGAATACTTATGGTAAAAAAGACAGGGAAATTTTTGATTATTCAAGGTCGGATCGAATCATGGCCAACGGCCATTGGAATTTGATCTATCCTTCTATTTTTCAAGATAATTTGGATTTGTTGGCAAAAAAGCGAAGAAATAGGTTCGTCATTCCATTACAATACCATCAAGAACAAGAGAAAGAACTAATATCCTGTTTGGGGATTTCGATTGAAATACCCTTTATGGGTGTTTTACGTAGAAATACTATTTTTGCTTATTTTGACGATCCACAATACAGAAAAGATAAAAAGGGTTCGGGAATTGTTAAATTTAGATATAGGACCCTAGAGGAAGAATATAGGACTCGAGAGGAAGACTTAGAAGACGAATATGAGACCCTAGAAGACGAATATAGGACCCGAGAGGGCGAATACGAATATGAAATCCTAGAAGACGAATATGGGAGCCCAGAGAACGAATATGGGAACCCAGAGAACGAATATAGGACTTTAGAGAAAGACTCAGAAGACGAATATGGAAGCCCAGAGAACGAATATAGGACCCGAGAGGGCGAATATGGAACTCTAGAGGAAGACTCAGAAGACGAATATGGGAACCCCGGGGAAAGCTCAGAGGACAAATATGGGACTTTAGAGGAAGATTTAGAAGAAGACTCCGAGGACGAATACGATAGTCCAGAGGAAGATTCTATCTTAAAAAAAGAGGGTTTGATTGAGCATCGAGGAACAAAAGAATTTAGTCTAAAATACCAAAAAGAAGTGGATCGGTTTTTTTTCATTCTTCAAGAACTGCATATCTTGCCGAGATCTTCATACCTAAAGGTACTTGACAATAGTATTATTGGAGTGAATACACAACTCACAAAAAATACAAGAAGTCGACTAGGTGGACTGGTCCGAGTGAGGAGAAAAAAAAGCCATACAGAACTCCAAATATTTTCCGGAGATATTCATTTTCCTGAAGAGGCAGATAAGGTATTAGGTGGCTGTTTGATACCACCAGAAAGAAAAAAAAAATATTCTAAGGAATCAAAAAAAAGGAAAAATTGGGTCTATGTTCAACGAAAAAAAATTCTCAAGAGCAAGGAAAAGTATTTTGTTTTCGTTCGCCCTGCAGTCGCATATGAAATGGACGAAGGGAGAAATTTAGCAAAACTTTTCCCACAGGATCTCTTGCAAGAAGAAGATAATCTCCAACTTCGACTTGTCAATTTTATTTCTCATGAAAATAGCAAGTTAACTCAAAGAATTTATCACACAAATAGTCAATTTGTTAGAACTTGCTTAGTAGTGAATTGGGAACAAGAAGAAAAAGAGAAGGCTGGTGCTTCCCTTGTTGAGGTAAGAGCAAATGACCTTATTCGCGATTTCCTAAGAATTGAGTTAGTCAAGTCCACTATTTCATATACACGAAAAAGGTATGATAGGACAAGTGCAGGACCGATTCCCCATAATAGGTTAGATCGCACCAATATCAATTCCTTTTATTCCAAGGCGAAGATTGAATCACTTAGCCAACATCAAGAAGCTATTGGCACATTGTTGAATCGAAATAAAGAATACCAACCTTTGATGATTTTGTCGGCATCCAACTGTTCTCAAATTGGTTTATTCAAGAATTTAAAACATCCCAATGCGATAAAAGAATTGAATCCTAGAATTCCTATTCAAGAAATTTTTGGACCCTTAGGCGTTATTGTACCTAGTATATCGAATTTTTATTCATCTTACTATTTACTAACGTATAATAAGATCCTGTTAAAAAAATATTTGTTCCTTGCAAATTTGAAACAAACCTTCCAAGTACTTCAAGGACTTAAATACTCTTTAATAGATGAAAATCAAAGGATTTCGAATTTCGATAGTAACATAATGTTGGATCCATTACTTTTGAATTGTCGCTTTATCCATCATGATTCTTGGGAAGAGACATCAGCAATAATTCACCTTGGACAATTTATTTTTGAAAATGTATGTCTATTTAAATCGCACATAAAAAAATCTGGTCAAATTTTCATTGTTAATATGGATTCCTTTGTTATAAGAGCAGCTAAACCTTATTTAGCCACTACAGGAGCAACTGTTAATGGTCATTATGGAGAAATCCTTTACAAGGGGGATAGGTTAGTTACGTTTATATATGAAAAATCGAGATCTAGTGACATAACGCAAGGTCTTCCAAAAGTGGAACAAATCTTTGAAGCGCGTTCAATTGATTCATTATCCCCGAATCTCGAAAGGAGAATTGAGGATTGGAATGAGCGTATACCAAGAATTCTTGGGGTCCCCTGGGGATTCTTGATTGGAGCTGAGCTAACCATAGCCCAAAGTCGTATCTCTTTGGTTAATAAAATCCAAAAGGTTTATCGATCCCAAGGGGTACAAATTCATAATAGACATATAGAGATTATTATACGCCAAGTAACATCAAAAGTGCGGGTTTCCGAAGATGGAATGTCTAATGTTTTTTCACCTGGGGAATTAATCGGACTATTGCGAGCGGAACGAGCAGGGCGAGCTTTGGATGAATCGATCTATTATCGGGCAATCTTATTGGGAATAACAAGGGCTTCCCTGAATACCCAAAGTTTCATATCTGAAGCAAGTTTTCAAGAAACTGCTCGAGTTTTAGCAAAAGCTGCCCTACGAGGTCGCATTGATTGGTTGAAAGGGTTGAAAGAAAACGTAGTTCTGGGGGGGATTATACCTGTTGGTACCGGATTCCTAAAATTTGTGCATCGTTCCCCACAAGACAAGAACCTTTATTTCGAAATTCAAAAACAAAATCTATTCGCGTCGGAAATGAGAGATTTTTTGTTTCTCCATACAGAATTAGTTTCTTCAGATTCTGACGTAACAAACAATTTCTATGAGACATCAGAACTCCCATTTACCCCCATTTATACGATTTAAGGATACATAAAGCAGATTTTTTTACTTTACTAGAATTTTGAACTTAGAACACTAAGAGGTCAAATTTTATATTTTTATTTCAAATTTTAAAATAAGTAAAAGAAGTCGGTTAATACATTTAAGGTTATGTTTATACAATGTATCAATGGCCAACTCTCAGTAGAAGGGAGGGTTCCTTCGGAACAATTATTATTTATTTCAAGCTATTTCGGATCTTTCTTAATCTTCAAAAAGAATAAAATTCCGTAATGGAATGGTAGGATGAAAAAAAAAAGAAAAAATCAAAGGGAAGTGTGGAAAAAATGACAAGAAGATATTGGAACATCAATTTGAAAGAGATGATAGAAGCAGGAGTTCATTTTGGTCATGGTATTAAGAAATGGAATCCTAAAATGGCCCCTTACATTTCGGCAAAGCGTAAAGGTACTCATATTATAAATCTCGCTAGAACGGCTCGTTTTTTATCAGAAGGTTGTGATTTAGTTTTTGATGCAGCAAGTCAGGGAAAAAGTTTCTTAATTGTTGGCACAAAAAAAAGAGCAACGGATTTAGTAGCATCAGCTGCAATAAGGGCTCGTTGTCATTATGTTAATAAAAAGTGGTTCAGTGGTATGTTAACTAATTGGTCGATTACGAAAACTAGACTTTCTCAATTTAGAGATTTAAGAGCAGAAGAAAAAATGGGAAAATTCCAACATCTCCCAAAAAGAGATGTGGCAATCTTGAAGAGAAAATTATCCACCTTGCAAAGATATCTCGGCGGGATCAAATATATGACGAGATTGCCAGACATTGTGATCGTCCTTGATCAGCAAAAAGAGTATATAGCTCTTCGGGAATGTGCCATTTTGGGGATTCCTACTATTTCTTTAGTCGATACAAATTGCGACCCGGATCTCGCGAATATATCGATTCCAGCCAACGATGACACTATGACTTCAATTCGATTGATTCTTAACAAATTAGTATTTGCTATTTGTGAAGGACGTTCTCTCTATATAAGAAATCATTGATTAAGAAGAATAGTGAATTCTTGGGCAACTGCGTAGATTTATGGAATCACTTACTATTCTTTTTTGTTTTGCATAGAAAAAAGAAGGGGAATATTGATATATATTAGAGGGTATTGATATATATTATGATCTGATGTGCTTTCTTGGTATCCTAAATATAAGATTAATACTTCAAGTTGCTGAGTTGAGAAAGAGATGGTTGAATCAAAAGAATTCCTTTTTTGAAGTTCAATTTTTATCAGAGGACAATATGAATATTATACCTTGTTCCATTAAAACACTCAAGGGGTTATACGATATATCGGGTGTAGAAGTAGGCCAACACTTCTATTGGCAAATAGGAGGTTTCCAAATTCATGCCCAAGTACTCATCACTTCTTGGGTCGTAATTACTATCTTGTTAGGTTCAGTTGTCATAGCTGTTCGTAATCCACAAACCATCCCGACCGACGGTCAGAATTTCTTTGAATATGTCCTTGAGTTTATTCGAGACTTGAGCAAAACTCAGATTGGAGAAGAATATGGTCCCTGGGTTCCCTTTATTGGAACTATGTTCCTTTTTATTTTTGTTTCGAATTGGTCGGGTGCTCTTTTACCTTGGAAAATTATAGAGTTACCCCATGGGGAATTAGCAGCGCCCACGAATGATATAAATACTACTGTTGCTTTAGCTTTACTCACGTCAGCAGCATATTTTTATGCGGGTCTTAGCAAAAAAGGATTGAGCTATTTCGAGAAATATATTAAACCAACCCCAATCCTTTTACCAATTAACATCCTAGAGGATTTCACAAAACCATTATCGCTTAGCTTTCGACTTTTCGGGAATATATTAGCGGATGAATTAGTCGTTGTTGTTCTTGTTTCTTTAGTCCCCTTAGTAGTCCCTATACCTGTCATGTTTCTTGGATTATTTACAAGCGGTATTCAAGCTCTTATTTTTGCAACATTAGCCGCAGCCTATATAGGTGAATCCATGGAGGGTCATCATTGAATTGACTAGTTTTGGAAATAGTATTTTTGTTTTTTCAGCTTAGCTCAATTCATGCATGGTTCCAGATAATCCGCTTGGTTGCAAAAAAAATAGAATAGTTAGAAATGCGTATGAATATACAACCTAGAGTTGTAGGAGAGAAAATAGACTATATTATGGAATTGTCAAAGTATAGATGCAGTAAGGAGGGAGGGTGGAGTCAGACTAGATCTATACTATATATCCTTAATGTCTAGAAGTGGGGTGGAGTCATCTTTTGTGCGGTTTTCTGCGTTAAGCAATGATTTTAGAATCCGAGTCAATAGAAAAATACGCAAACAAAATAGAAGAAACAAATGTATATAGGGTATTATATATTCCTAGGTTAGATTCATTATCTAATCCGAGATATGGAATTCCCTTCTATGTAGTTCGGACAATTCAAATTATAATTTCAATTTGTACTTTTTTAGTTACTTCTCCCCAATAGAGCTTAGAAGTAAGAATTTCTTGGTTGATTGTATCCTTAACCATTTTTTTTTTTGACACGAGGAACTCACCATGAATCCACTAATTGCTGCTGCTTCTGTTATTGCTGCTGGATTGGCCGTAGGACTTGCTTCTATTGGGCCTGGAGTTGGTCAAGGTACTGCTGCAGGACAAGCTGTAGAAGGTATTGCGAGACAGCCAGAAGCAGAAGGTAAAATACGAGGTACTTTATTGCTTAGTCTAGCTTTTATGGAAGCTTTAACAATTTATGGACTAGTTGTGGCACTAGCGCTTTTATTTGCGAACCCTTTTGTTTAATCCTAACAAATAAAATAAGCTCTTTCGATTAGATACTTTTTTCTTTTTTTAGTTAAATGGGTATTTGCTTCTGCAATTCCAATTATATCAATACTTTATTTTATTTACTCCTATTTATTACTGCTGGAATTAGCTATTTATCGGGATAGACAATATCCCACCCCAGGACGGGCTGAGTTGAGTATGATTAATTTAGAAGATATGCTCGCCTTCTTCCTTCCCGTCCTTAGTTTAGGAAAGTGGAAAGTTTTTTTCCTTTTATTTTAGGAATTTTGGGAACAGAACATTTCAACAAAGGAGGTCTTTCACAGGTCAAAGAAGACCTAAGACTTAATCTAAAAGAAATTACTAGATTGAATCTATTTGCATTAAAAAAACCGATCAAAAAAGGGCGAGCGAAGTAAGTGATCGAAAAACTTTGTTCTTTGTTTGTCCTATCTATAAGAGGAAGAACATATGAAAAATGTAACCCATTCTTTCGTTTTTTTAGCTCACTGGCCATCCGCTGGCAGTTTCGGGCTTAATACCGATATTTTAGCAACAAATCTAATAAATCTAACTGTAGTGGTTGGTGTTTTGATTTTTTTTGGAAAGGGAGTGTGTGCGAGTTGTCTATTTCAAGAATAGATTGGATCTATCCGGCTGCACTTTAGAATATTTTTGAGTATTTTTCGGATAAATAAGAAAAGAGTGCACGATCTCGACGAATTACTTCTGAATAAATTCAGAAATCATATGGAAGAACCATAGCATTTCGCGACTCATTGGTAAATCAACTTTGATTCTCTATAAACCAATAATGTGAGACTATTAACACGGTTAAAGCTAAACTGCTTGAAGTCCAGGCAAAAAGAGGTACTCTTTCTACAACTATATTTAGTATTAGTACCTAAATGCTTTAAACGGGAAATTACTAAATGTAGAATTTATCTGATATAGAACACTCATATCGATAAAATGGTTTGAACTATTTACTAGAAAAAGGGGCACCCTGCCCTTTTTTATCCAATGCCGAATCGACGACCTATCTATAAAAAAAGAGAAATTTTTGGATTTGAAGAAAAAAATTCTATTAATTTACATTTTCCATTTATTTGGTTAGTTTTTCTTAATGAAATTGA